ATAAAGTAAGCTAATCTAAGCTAGTGGGTTCATACCCCAAACATGATTTTATCCTTTATTAATAATACCCTATTTTATTTTTATTTGATTTATCCTAACATCAATTATTTTATCTTTTTCAACTTCCTCTTTTTTTTTTCTCTGAGTTTGTTTAGAAATTAATATAATAAGATTTATTCCTTTAATATATACAAAAACCATAATTTCTACCAATAGAATTATAATATACTTTCTTGTCCAATCATTTGCTTCCTCTATTTTTATTTTAATCATTTCTATTCAAATAATTAATCCTATTTTTTGCTATTATTTTAAATTGTTCATAGCAATTTCAATAATAATAAAATTAGGCGCTGCCCCCTTTCATATTTGATTTCCTCAAATTTCCGAAGGATTACCCTACTCAGCTTTTTTAATTTTATTAACATTGCAAAAAATAATTCCTTTGTATATTTTATCAATTTTTAAAAATCAATTAATAATTTTAACAATTATTTTAAATTCAATAATTGGGTCATTAGGGGGTTTCAATCAGTTTTCCGTTCGAAAAATTCTAGCCTTTTCCTCAATTGCCCATTTGGCATGAATTTTAGCGCTCCAATTTTCTGAAAGAAATTTTTGATTTATCTATATACTACTATACTCTTTAATTATTTTTTTCTTAATTAGAATAGTAAGCTTATATAATATTAACTCATTAAACTTTAATAAAAAAATTTCCCTCGATTCTAATATTTTACTAATTACTATTTTATTAACATTAGGAGGAATACCTCCTACTTTAGGTTTTATTATAAAATGAATATCTTTAAAAATTATTGTTAACATCATTCCTATTATCACATTCCCACTAATTGTATCTTCCTTATTAAATCTATTTTTATATTTACGACTAATTTATGCCCCCATATTAAAATATTTAAACTTTTATAAGTGAGAAAAAAATTTTTTAACTAAAATAATAACCATTATTTCACCCCAAATTGGATTAATTTTCTTAATAATCTCATTAACTTAAGACTTTAAGTTAAATAAACTATTTGCCTTCAAAGCAAAAAATATTAATAAATTAAGTCTTAAAATTTCTTTTTCTTTAAATTTGCAATTTAAAATTTTTTAAATAAACTATAAAACCTTCAGTAAAAGAATAATTTCATAAATAAATTTACAATTTATCACCTTAATCGGCCATTTTACCGCGATGAATATTTTCAACAAATCATAAAGACATTGGAACAATATATTTAATATTAGGAGCATGATCCATAATAGTAGGAATATCCCTAAGTATACTAATTCGAACAGAATTAGGACAACCAGGATCATTAATTGGAGATGACCAAATTTATAACGTTATTGTCACTTCTCATGCCTTTGTAATAATTTTCTTTATAGTTATACCTATTATAATCGGAGGCTTTGGAAATTGACTCATTCCAATCATACTTGGCAGTCCTGATATAGCCTTTCCACGAATAAATAACATAAGATTTTGACTCCTTCCTCCTTCTTTATTTTTATTATTAGCATCTTCCTTGACAGAAAGAGGTGTAGGAACAGGATGAACTGTCTATCCTCCCCTTGCCTCAAACCTTGCCCATTCAGGAGCAGCTGTTGATTTAGCAATTTTCAGCCTACATATAGCAGGAATTTCCTCAATCCTAGGCTCAATTAACTTTATTACAACCATCATAAACATACGACCAAAAGCAATAAAATTAGAACAAATTCCACTCTTTTTGTGATCTGTAATAATCACTACAATTTTACTCTTATTATCCCTTCCAGTCCTTGCCGGCGCAATTACTATATTATTAACCGATCGAAACTTTAACACTTCCTTTTTCGATCCTGCCGGAGGTGGAGATCCAATCTTATATCAACATTTATTCTGATTTTTCGGACATCCAGAGGTCTACATTTTAATTTTACCAGGATTTGGAATAATCTCCCACGTCATTTGTTTCCAAACAGGAAAAAAAGAACCCTTTGGTACTCTAGGAATAATCTACGCAATAGCAGCAATTGGTCTATTAGGATTTATTGTTTGAGCTCATCATATATTTACAGTTGGTATAGATGTTGACACCCGAGCCTACTTTACAGCAGCAACAATAATTATTGCTGTACCAACTGGTATTAAAATTTTTAGCTGATTAGCTACCCTTCATGGTGTTTGAATTCAATTTGATACCCCAATCCTATGGTCTTTAGGGTTCGTTTTTCTCTTTACAATTGGTGGATTAACAGGAATTATTTTAGCAAACTCATCTATTGATATTACTTTACATGACACATACTACGTAGTTGCCCATTTCCATTATGTCCTATCAATAGGAGCAGTCTTTGCCATTCTAGCAGGCATTACCCACTGATTTCCTATATTTTTTGGCTGATCTTTCAACTCAATACTTCTAAAAATTCACTTTTTCTCAATATTCTTGGGAGTTAATCTAACATTTTTTCCACAACATTTTCTAGGATTAGCAGGAATACCCCGCCGATATTCAGATTTTCCAGATTTTTTTACAAAATGAAATGTAATTTCTTCATTAGGATCAATCATATCCTTTCTAAGAGTAATAATCTTTATTTATATTCTCTGGGAAGCTTCCATAAGAAAACGTCAAGTTATTTCAAGCCAATTTCCTCCCTCACTAATTGAATGACAACTAAATTTTCCTCCTTCAGAGCATACATTTAATCAAATCAATATTATACTAAAGTAACCAATGATAACATGATCAAACATTTCTTTCCCAAACGCAAATTCACCAATAATAGAACAACTCATTTTCTTTCATGACCATTCAATAACTATTATCATTTTAATCACTATTATTACCTTATATATAGTCTTAAATATCATTCTAAACTCATTTAAAAGACGAATATTAATAGAGGGGCAAGAAATTGAAATCCTCTGAACAATTATCCCTGCAATTATTTTAATCTATATCGCTCTCCCTTCATTACGACTATTATATCTTATAGAGGAATCTTTTTCTCCATCTATATCCCTCAAAGTTATTGGGCATCAATGATACTGATCTTATGAATATTCGGATTTCAATATTGAATTTGATTCTTTCATAATTCCTATCGATTTACTTAACAAGAATTCATTCCGTCTTTTAGATGTAGACAATCGCTTAGTAGTCCCTTTCAATTCAAGTTTACGCTTACTTATCACATCAAATGATGTAATTCACTCCCGAACAATTCCATCACTAGGAGTAAAAGTTGACGCTGTACCTGGCCGACTTAACCAAATTTCAACACAAGTAAATCGACCAGGATTATTCTTTGGACAATGCTCAGAAATTTGTGGAGCAAATCATAGATTCATACCAATTTCGATAGAAATCACTTCAATTAAAAATTTCTTTACTTGAATAAAAAGATTTTCATTGAATGGCTGACATAAAGCAATGGTCTCTTAAACCACTTCATAGTATTTCTTACTTTCAATGAAAAACTAGTTAAAAAATAACATAAGATTGTCATTCTTAAATTACTCCCGTGTTTTTTAATTCCTCAATTGTTTCCAATAAATTGATCCCTATTAACTATCATCTTTTCAATCATTTTAATCATTTCTTTTACACTAATCTACTTTACTTACCAACCTAAATTAACTTTTCTTTCCTTAAAAATGAAAACTATTTCAAAAAACTGAAAATGATAACCAATTTATTCTCAATTTTTGACCCCTCCTCCTCAAATAATTTTTCTTTTAATTGAATTTCAACAATATCAATTATTTTTTTCATTCCTTACACTTATTGAGTTATCCCCTCCCGAATTCATCTACTTTGATTTACAATTACAAAATACTTACTTCTTGAACTTAATTCACTTTTCTTAAAAAATAAGCTTAAATTTATTTTCTTTTTTGCTACTTTATTTTGATTTATCTTAAGAAACAATTTTTTAGGATTGTTTCCTTATATCTTTACATCCACCAGACATATTAATTTAACAACACTTTTAGCTATCCCTTCCTGATTAACATTAATACTATACGGATGAATTAATCAAACCAATCACATATTTACTCATTTGGTTCCAGTTGGAACCCCAATACCCCTATCAATATTTATAGTTATAATCGAAACCATTAGTAATTTAATTCGTCCTGTCACTTTAGCCGTTCGACTTTCCGCTAACATAATCTCAGGTCATCTCCTCCTATGTCTTTTAAGAAATATTATAGAAAAATTACCTAATCTTTTTTTAATTATCTTACCTTTAATAATAATTCTCTTAATACTTGAGATAGCAGTCGCTATTATCCAAAGCTACGTTTTTATTACACTTTCATCATTATATTTAAATGAATTAAACTAATGAATTTTCAACCTTTTCATATTGTTGATAAAAGACCATGGCCATTAACAGGTTCAATTGCTGCTTTCACTTTCATAACTGGAATACTTGACTTTATACATTACAATAATTTAACCATAATTTCAATGTCTTCTATTGTTATTATTCTCACAATAATTCAATGATGACGAGATGTTTGCCGTGAATCTTCCTTTCAAGGAAACCATACACTAATTGTATTAATAAACATAAAATGGGGTATAGCATTATTTATTATTTCAGAAATCTTCTTTTTTATTTCTTTCTTTTGAGCTTTTTTCCATAGAAGCCTATCCCCCAACATTGAACTTGGGTCCCAATGACCCCCTACTGCTATCAATCCTTTTAATCCCTTCAGAATCCCTCTTTTAAACACTACAATTTTACTTTCATCAGGAATTTCTATTACTTGATCACATCACAGAATTTTAGCCAAAAATTATAAAGAAGCCAAAAACTCCTTAATTATCACAATTTCTTTAGGGCTCTTATTCACCTCTCTACAAATTTGAGAATATTTTCAATCCCCATTTAGTATTTCAGATTCCATCTTTGGATCTACCTTTTTCATATCTACAGGATTTCATGGCCTCCATGTAATTATTGGGACATCATTCCTAATCATCTCCTTACTTCGACTAATTCATAGCCATTTTTCAAATAAACATCACTTTGGATTTGAAGCTGCAGCTTGATATTGACATTTCGTTGATGTCGTATGATTATTCTTGTACACATTCGTATACTGATGAACATTTTAAATTTTATTAGTATATAAGTACGTCTAATTTCCAATTAGAAAGTTTTTTTAAAAATAAAATAATAATTTTTTTATTTATCTCACTACTTATTACAATTTCCATTATAATAATTGCATCCTTAATTAAAAAGAAAAATTCCTTCAAAAAAGAAAAAAACACACCTTTTGAGTGTGGATTTGATCCTTTTTCACTAGCTCGTCAACCTTTCTCCCTCCGTTTTTTTACAATTTCAATTCTGTTCCTAATTTTTGATGTAGAAATCATTATTTTATTACCCTTCCCCTTATTAAACAATTTAATAAATATCTCTTTAATTCTAAAACTTAGCCTAATTATCATCACAATTATGCTAGGACTTCTATATGAATGAAAAAATGGAATAATTCAATGATTATAAAGAATAGTATTTTAATGAAAAAAATTGACCTGCAATCAAAAAATGCCTTTGCCTATTCTAAAAATGAAGCAAATTTTGCAATCAGTTTCGACCTGAACGTAGGTTCACCCCATTTTTATTAATAGAAGCCAAAAAGAGGCTATTCACTGTTAATGAATCAATTGATTTTTCCTATTAAATTAAGGCTATAACTTAGAGCTGCTAACTCTATAATAATGAATACATTTAGCCTTTATTTTTATAGTGTATCAAACACATAACATTTTCATTGTTAAAAAGCTTCTGCTAAAAATATTTCTAAAATTATATCTTAATATTTTCAATATTATATTTTCTTTAAACTATAGAAACAAATAACTAAAATTATTATAAACATTAAAAAAAAAATTATATTCCTAAAGATATTAAATTGTAATCAAACAATAAAATTTCCTAAAATCTTACTAATTTTATATAAACCTTGTGGTCCTAATTCCTCTCTCCACCCATTATCAAAATTTCTTAAACTTAAACACTTGTTTAAATTTTTAGAAAAAATCACTCCTGAAAAAGAAGCCATAAATCACATTTTTCTTAAAAAATCATTAATAACTCCTAAATTTATTATACCTAACTTCTCAAAAAAAATAAAAAATATTCAAATCCCTACAATAATAATTATAAAATTAATTAACTTACTTTCAAAGTTTAAAAAAATTGGTTCATAATCTAAAATTAATATTCATCTCATCCCTCTTCCAAAAATTAGTACAAAAAAACCTATAACTAAAATAGGTAATTCCATCCACATAGATCAATGATAGTTAAAATCCACTATTTTTAATCCTCCTTTTCATAAAGAGTAAAATATTACACGTAAAGAATAAATTCTTGTACAAACAATAGCAACAATTACTATAATCATTAACAATAAATTTTGACTTGATATATAAGTATATTCTAAAATTAAATCCTTTGAATAAAATCCTCTTAAAAAAGGAATACCAAATAAAGATATATTTGCTAAACTAAAAGCAACACCAATAACTGGATTGCTTAAATAAAAATTTCCCATAAATCGAATATCTTGTCTCCCAATACTTCTATGAATTATAAAACCAGCACATAAAAATAACATTGCCTTAAATAGCGCATGAGTCATCAAATGAAAAAAAGATAAATCAACTTTCCCTATAGATAAAATCATCATTATTAAGCCTAACTGTCTTAAAGTAGACAATGCAATAATCTTCTTTAAATCAGTTTCTACCATAGCACCTATACCAGCCATTAACATTGTCAATACTGAAAAAAATAATAAAAATTGTGAAAAATCTCTCATATTCATTATTAATTCTAACCGAATTAATAAATATACCCCTGCTGTTACTAACGTCGAAGAATGAACTAAAGACGAAACAGGTGTAGGAGCAGCCATAGCTGCTGGCAATCATGCAGAAAAAGGAATTTGAGCTCTTTTAGTTATTCCAGCAATAATTAGTATAAAACCACATAATCAATATATTTTACCAAAAATATAAAAATCCAAATTTCCAAAACTTAGCAAAAAAATTAAAGACAATAAAATTATAATATCCCCAATTCGATTACTTAAAATAGTAATCATCCCAGCAACATCAGATTTATAATTTTGGTAAAAAATTACAAGACAATAAGATACTAATCCTAACCCATCCCAGCCTAGTAAAATTATAAATAAATTTATACTAAAAATTATAATCACCATTGACCCAACAAATAACAAAACTCCATATAGAAAATAAATATTATATTTAACTCCTTTCATATAATCATTTCTATAAAAAACTACCATCCCAGAAATTAATAAAACAACCCCAACAAACAACAATCTTATTCAGTCAAAAAAAAAATAAAATTTTAATTCAAAATTACTTAAAACTAACATATAGTACTCCAATAAAAAAATATTCAGACTAATTAGACTGTATAGCCCTACAATAATTATTAAAAAACTACAAATAACTAAAATTATACCTCAACTTAAAAATATTATCTAATGCCAACCTCATCTTTAAAACCACAATTTAATATTTTACTTAAACTAATTAGATTAAAACATACAAAATAATTCTATTTTTAAAACCCATAAAACTAAAGGATACAAATGTATCAACATTAAAAATATTTCACGAACATTTATTAATTTAACAGAATAAACCACCCACCCTTTTCCATGATTTAAATATCTATATATATACATAGTATAGCTTGCACCTAAAAACATTAAAATTATTAAAGGAATAATAACCAAAACTCTCCATTTAATTAAACTTCCAATCAATATAATCTCTCCTCCTAAATTCATAGAAGGAGGAGCAGCTATATTAACTCTTCTAAATAAAAATCACCAAAAAGAAAGGTATGGGAAAAAACACCCAAGCCCCCTTAATAAAAGTATTCTTCGAGTAAAAAATCGTTCATAAAATATATTAGCTAAACAAAATAACCCAGAGGAACATAAACCATGCCCTAATATTACCAATATATTCCCTATATAACCTCAAAGTATTATTCTAAAAATTCCTCCTAAAGCAACACCCATATGACAAACTGAAGAATACGCAATTAAAGCCTTAATATCAACCTGACATAAACAAACTATTCCAATAAACACACCCCCAATTAACGCAATTCTTATAATCCAATGACTAAATTCTAACATCTTTTTAAAAATTAAATGTTTAACACGAAATAATCCATAAATTCCTAACTTCAACAACACCCCTGCCAAAATTATTGATCCAGCTACAGGAGCCTCCACATGAGCTTTTGGAAGTCAAAAATGGACTAAAAATATTGGCATTTTAACTAAAAATCCAAGAACTCTTATAAAAAAAAAAATTCATGAAATTTCATAATTCAATCAGGGAAAAAAAAAAATTCTTAAACTCTCATTAAACATTAAAAGAAAAATTAAGAGTGGCAATGACCCCCCTAAAGTATAAAATAGTATATAAATACCTGCTTGAAGTCGCTCAGGCTGATTTCCCCAACCCATAATTATCATAACAATAGGAATTAAAACTCTCTCAAATAATAAATAAAATCCTAATAAATTTATTACTATAAAACAAAATAAAAGAAGAAAAACTATTGAAATCATATAAAATTTGTATGTATTTTCATAAAAAATTATTAAACTTATTCTTGAAATTAACATTAAAATACCAATTCATAAGCTTAATTCTACCAATAAAAATCTTATTAGATCTATTCCTAAAAATATTCCAACATCATAAACTATAGCCCAATTTATTTGGAGAAAAAAAAACATAGATAATAAATATAGTATAAAAATTGTGTCTACAAAAGAAAATATAAAACTAAAAACTGACATTCATAATATTCTTAACAAAAGTATTAACATTTCAAAATTAAAATTCTCCCTACCTTATCTCTTCCATAAAAATACACACTTCTTACTAAAATTCTTAATCCCAATCCAGCCTCACAAACAATTAAAAATATAAATATAATTAAATTTAGTATCTCCCCTATCAATCCTCTTCCCATAAAAATACAATATATTACACCTAAATACATAAACTCCAAACACAATAATAAAATTAAAACATGCTTCCGATTCAATAAAATTCTTACAACTCCTCCAAAAAAGATAACTCCTCCTATTAATTCCATTAATTATACTAAAATAGTTTAAAAAAAACAAAGGTTTTGTAAACCTTAATTGATCAATCTTTTAGTATCAGAAAAGATTTCTCTTCTTAAATCCCCAAAATTCAAATAATCTCATATACTATTTTCTGAAATAAAATTAATTTTCATAATAACCTCACTTTTTATATGCTCTTCTCACCCAATTATATTAATTATAATCATAATTACAACAACATTAATTATAAATATATATATATATATATATATAAAACATTTGTGGTTTATTTTTATAATCACTCTTCTAATTCTTGGGGGACTTCTAGTAATTTTTCTATACATTACAAGCTTAACACCTAACAAAAAATTCTCTTTAAAGAGAATTTTTTTCATCTCTATTCCAGTATCTATAATTTTTAACTTCCCAAATATATCATTTCCCAACACTTTTAAAATTTCACTTATATTTTCACCTTTACCCTCAATAATACTAATATTTATTTTAATTTACTTAATACTAACCTTATTATCCATTATAATATTAATTAAATCTTCAATAGCCCCATTAAAATCTATAAACTAATGATCATTCGAAAAACCCACCCCTTAATAAAAATTATTAATTCAACATTAATAGACCTACCTGCACCCTCAAATATTTCATATTTTTGAAATTTTGGGTCCCTCCTCTCCTTCTGCCTATTAACTCAAATCCTAACAGGAATCTTTTTAGCAATACACTATTCCACTGACATCACAATAGCTTTCTCAAGAATTTCTCACATTTCCCGAGATGTGAATTTTGGGTGAATAATTCGTTCTATTCATGCTAACATAGCATCACTATTTTTCATTAACTTATATCTCCATATTGGACGAGGTCTTTACTACTCTTCCTTTTTATTAATTGGACCTTGATTATCTGGAACAATTATTATCTTAATTCTCATAGCAACAGCCTTTTTAGGTTATGTTCTCCCATGAGGACAAATATCATTTTGAGGAGCTACAGTAATTACCAATTTATTATCCGCAATTCCATACATCGGTACAAACATCACACAATGAATTTGAGGTGGATTTTCAGTAGATAACCCAACCTTAACTCGATTTTTTACATTCCACTTCCTTTTACCCTTTATCCTTTTAACAATTGTGATACTTCACATCACCCTCCTCCATGAAACCGGCTCTTCTAATCCCCTTGGTCTTACAAAAAATATTGATAAAATTCCATTCCATCCTTACTTTTCATTAAAAGATTTAATAGGACTAAGACTCTTTTTATTAATTTCTACCTCTATCATCTTAATTAAACCTTATATATTTATAGATCCAGAGAACTTTATAATAGCAAATCCTATAATTACTCCTCCTCACATTCAACCCGAATGATACTTCCTATTTGCATATGCAATCCTTCGATCCATCCCTAATAAATTAGGTGGAGTAATTGCACTAGTTATATCTATTTTAATTATCATTTCACTTCCCATTACTATAAAACCAAAATTTAAAGCAATTTCACAAAATCCATTCAAAAAGCTAATTTTTTGAACATATATTAATATTTTCATCTTACTTACATATGTAGGAGCATGCCCAGTAGAGATTCCTTTCATTTTATTAGGCCAAATCTTAACAATCCTATATTTTTCATTTTTCATTATTATACCTCTAATAAAATAAGACATTTTAACTATAAAAGTATATATTTTGAAAATATAAAAAAGATTCTTGATCTAAATGTCTTTCTAATTTTGATACAATTAAAAAATTACTTTTAAAAAAAAAAAACAAATAAAAAATAGAAATTCTTACTGGTAAAATCATCTTCCATGCTATTATTATCAAAATATCATAGCGATATCGAACCAATGTCCCCCGAATTAATAAGAAAAGATACATAATTACTATCACAATAAAACAAAAAAACCCAAAACCACCAAAAAATAAAATTCTTGAAACTATTCTTATAAAAATTATATTACCATACTCAGATATAAATAACATAGCAAATCCATAAGAACCATACTCAATATTAAATCCTGAAACCAACTCAGACTCTCCTTCAGACAAATCAAATGGAGAACGATTTAATTCTGCCAAACAACTTACAATTCATATAATAAACAATACCCACATCCCTCAAATTATTTTAAAATCCTCTTGAAAATTAACAATCTCATTCAATTCATAACTTGAAATAAAAAATACTATTCTTATCATAATCATAGCCAATCTAACCTCATAAGAAATTACCTGAGCTAATCCCCGAAATGATCCTAACAAACCATACTTAGAGTTTGAAAATCAACCTCCTCCTAAAATTACATAAACACCCAATCTAGAAACACATAAAAAATAAATCATCCCAAACTCAACTCTAAGTAAATTCATCTTCCAAAAATATAACACTCAAAACATTAACATTAACACTAAAGATAGTCCAGGAATTAACTGATAAAAAAATAAATTTATAAATAACATCAAATTTATCTCCTTACTAAACAATTTAATCACATCTGAAAAAGGCTGAAATAAACCAAAAATCCCAACTTTGTTGGGACCCTTCCGAATATGAATATATCCTAACACTTTTCGTTCCATAAGAGTAAAAAAAGCTACTCTTACTAAAACTATTAATAACAATAAAATATAATTAAAAATAATCACTTCTAAAGGATCTAAATCATTTAGGAAGCTTAAATTCCTTGCATTACTCTGCCACTTTAGTTTTTCTATTTGAATAGAATTCATCCTCAAATTCTAAATTTGATACAATTAATCTGCCAAAATAGAAAATTAACCTTATATTCAAAATAATTAACTAAATAATTTATAAATTTAATTCCTTTCGTACTAAAAATTTCTCATACTTATTTAGATAGAAACCAACCTGGCTTACGCCGGTCTGAACTCAGATCATGTAAGACTTCAAAAGTTGAGCAAACTTCTTAATATAACTGCTTCATTATAATAGTATCTTAATCCAACATCGAGGTCGCAAACTATTTTATCTATATGAACTATCCAAAATAATTACGCTGTTATCCCTAGAGTATTTTATTCAAACACCCAAAAATTTTGGTTCTAATTCCTACAACTTTTAAAGATAAATATTCTTTAAAAATCACCCCAATCAACTTATAAATTCACTTCATTTTATTTTTAAAAAATTTTAAATAAAGTCATAAAAAAAATTCATAGGGTCTTCTTGTCCCAAAAATAAATAAAAACTTTTTCATTTTTAAATCAACTTCTATTATAAATTTAAAGAAAGTTAATTTTTGTTAAACCATTCTCTTAGCACTCAATTAAAGCCTTATTTCAATACCTTCGTATAGTCAAAATACCACAGCAATTTAAACATCATTGAGCAGGTTTTATATTTCACTACCTCAAAATACAATGTTTTTGATAAACATTCAAAAATTTATATTGCCTAATTCCTATAAATTTAATCACTTTACTAAAATACTATTAATTTTTTTAAAACCCCAAATTTATACTAATATTAACATAAATTTTCTTAAACTCAATTATTTAAAAAAAAATTAATAACATTTAAAAACCATCTAGCTATTTTATTACAAAAACTCAGTAAATTTTAAACCTTAAACAACCTTACAATAAATCTTTATATCAACTTTTTAAGCTTATCCCTAAAAAGTAAATAAATAACTTCATAAAAATGAAATAATTATTTAAAATATTTAATTTCTCTAAAATAACCAGATATCCAACTTTTCGAATAAAATTTCATTTCTACTTAACACTAATCTATATTTTTGCAACAACATAAAAATGTGCAAATAGCTCAAAATTTTTCGGGAAAAATAAATATTTAATTAATTTAGTTAACCCCTAATACAAAAGGTACAAAATATAACTTCTCTAAAAAACATTTTTCAATTTTTCAAAATTCTCTTACAATACACTAATCTATTGATAATCTAAAAAATTCAATTTTATTACTAAATTAATATTTCTATTTTTATTAACAACACCAATTAATTTTTCCTTTTTAAAGTGGCCATAAACACAGCTAATTTTCCTTGTAAAAGAAATATCATTATTGATTACACCTTATAAAGGCACCTTCCGGTACATTTACTTTGTTACGACTTATCTCATATATGAGAGCGACGGGCGATATGTACATATTTTAGAGCTTAATTCAATATAACATTATAATTTAAATTTACTATTAAATCCTAAAAATTTTTTCAAAAGAACTGAATAATAATCAACGTAATTTATTTCAAACTTAATTTTTTGCTGCATTTTGACCTAACATTCTTAATAATAATCAATCTATATAATAGCCTAACAACATTATAAAATGATAGCGATATACAAACTGTCTTAACCAAATTAAGTAAGATATTTGTGCTTTATCAATCAAAGAATAAATTCCTCTAAAAAGCTTAAAACACCGCCATTTCATTTAGTTTTATCAACCTTTAAGATACTCCCAATTTTCCATTATGTAATAATAGGGTATCTAATCCCACTTTTTTTTACAAATTTTCTAAATATTATTTATTTACATAAAATAATAATTTCACCTAAATATTTTTTTAAAAAACAAAATTAATATTTAATTTAATAAAAATTTTTTTACTCTGCCTGTATAACCGCGGCGGCTGGCACAGGCTCCGCCAGAATTCTTTAAAAACCTATTTTTATATAATAAACAAAAAAAAGATATCTTCTATTTGAAAATATTAACTAATTAACATAAAGAGCTTTTAAATTTAAAAATTTAAATACTAGGAAAATATTCTCTTACTTCCAAACTTTTTTTCCTATAGTTTGGAAGTATAGAGATATAAAAAATATTTCGTTCCCGTTGCTAACTTATATATATATATATATATATATGACAGTTCTTGATGGTTTACGGCAGTAAACCCACATAAGGTCTTTCTGATTCGTATAGATGACTACTATAATTCTCAAACTCTCTCGATTAGACAGCAAGCATAAATGAAATTTAACAAAAACCTTGCTTTCTAGAAGCAAACATATGTGATTAGGAAATTAAATGTACATTTGTGTTTGGCTGCTACCAATTTTAATAAATGAGATAATATTTTCAAAAACTCAAAAAACAACAATATCGAAATAAAATGCCTGAAAAAGGGCTATCTTGATAGGATAAAACATGTAAAATTATACTTTTATTAACTTTAATAAAATGAATTATTTCTTTTAAAATCAAAATTTAACGTGCCATACACCAAAAGTTAT